ACCGCTGTTTCACCTCCCAAAAAGCAAAGTTGGCTTGACGAGCGCAGATGCGAGGAAGCGGGAGCAATAAAACCAAAAATCTCTTTCTTGTCCTTCTACTTAAGGGGCAAAGAGAAGCGCTTTTGCTACTGAGAAAGCGAACGGTCAGCGCGAAGGTTCAAGACTTAGCCGAGCGTTAGCGAAGCTAGATTCTCATAGCGAGGCGCTTCGAGTTAGCGAAGCGCTGTAGTAGGGCCGAAGCCCTATGTGCTAGAATGCTGAGCCAAGGACGCTCCGCCTTATCTATCTATAGAAGCAGTCAACTGAGTTCTGAACGAATTAGCTCCTTGGTAATGGCTCAATCTATAGATAGAAAGCCCTATGATGGGAAACTATCACGTTAGGTTTGGAGAGAGATGGGACCGGTTATATAATAGGGAGAGCAGATGCAAGCTTTTTCTTTCAATAGCCGGCCAAATGACTACAGGATCATCGGTCTACTCTACCTCAATTCACCATTTCGAACTTTATACAGAAGGTTTTTCCGTACCAGCTCCTTCTACCTATACCGCAGTTGAAGCACCTAAAGGAGAATTTGGTGTCTTTCTGGTCAGTAATGGAAGCAATCGTCCCTACCGTCGTAAAATAAGAGCACCTGGCTCTGCCCATTTACAAGGACTCGATTCTATGTCCAAACATCACATGCCAGCAGATGTGGTCACCATCATAGGTACTCAAGATATTGTGTCTGGAGAGGTGGATAGATAGGATTACTAGTAGCTCGATCAGGACCCTAGCTTTATTGCGAGCCAAAAACCCATTTATACGCCTCCTTTTTTCAGGAAAGCAAAGTGAAATTCATAAAAAGGCCAGCCGGTATAGTCTAATAGTATATATATATTATTATATTATTATTTCAAACCGGCGCTTTTATTCAAAAAAGGCATTCTACTTTGATCAAACCCTGCTCCTTCTTGCTTGAGCGTATATACAGGCTTCTTACTACTACTATTGGTTGGTAACGGCATCCCTATCCATATCTTTATGCACGAACGAAAGGGAAAGGGTTTCACCCGTTCCCGGAAATGATTATTTTTCTGAGCTTTACTCCACAGGTATTATTTAGAAAGTCTAACCAGTTCCTATTCTTTTTACCGCCCCTGTTTAGTTTAGTGAAAAGATGGTTTATTCGCTATATAGCGATCATTTCGTATATGATCTCTTTTCTTCTCAAGCTATTGGCTTTTTATCAAACTTGATAAGATGAGTCAGTACGTTCCACGGTTAAAGACGAATCCGATCTTTCTAATTATTTCCAGCTTTTAACCACCGGTTTCTTATTCAAAACCATGCCAGAGACTCCTCAAATCAGATACTTAGCTGGTCACTCAGGGGGCCTTTGGGAACTTATCCAGCCGGCCCTATCTTCAAGTCAGTCGATTCGAAAGTAGGTTAAGCTTCACTGTAAAATGCAGGTAGAAAAACGCGGATTTAGATGCACCCAATGCAAACTATAGCTATTGATATCTCCTAGACTACTACATCGTAGAGTTGCTATCCGGAGTGAAGTAAGTCGGTTGACCCCGGTCTTGTTCGAGTTGTTTTTGATATTCCCCGCTCGGCCGAGTGTAGGCCGAAGCAAATGCTTAGATGAGAAGAAGTAAGAGCAAAAGTAAGAACAAGAGGAACAAAGAAGTATCTTCAACTCCTCTAGGGGTTGAAGATGAGGAAGTGATGGGGACGACGATGCTCGTGCAAGATAAGTCGCAATGAAGGAATATCGTCAACGCAGCTGGAGCCGCTAGATCTTAGTAAAAGAGGCCTTCTCGTGGACTACAACAAGGAAAATAAAGAACTAAAACAAAGCAGATTTTATTCATTACTAGCACTAGAAGCATTTTTTTACATGGGATGGGAGTAGATCCAATGGGAAGCTTACACACATAGACCAGCCAAACAACTAAACACAACATTACAACACACAACATTACAACAAAGTTAACAAACAAACAACATATTAAGTTATAAGTTAAAAGAAAGAGAAAAGTAAAAACACAGGACTTATTAGTTATTTCCCCCCGGTCCCCTACGGATGATGGAAGCCGCCCTGATAAGCAGCAAATCACGCTCTCGGATGAGAGCCCTCCTTCGTTCTTCGAGAAGACGAATGCGGTCCCGGAGCTCTTGTATGCGCCTTACCAGGACCTCCTCCTCGACAGGAGGCACGTGCTCCCAGAAGGCAGCCAGGATTTGCTCCTGCTCGAACTTTGCGTTCTCTACATTAATAATAGCTTGCTCAATTTGAAAAAGCGTTAAAGTGGTAACTGGTGGATCCATATCTCCCCTTGCTTTGCAAAATAGAGAAAGAAGCGTCCTATTTATAGGCGTTGCAAGACTTTTTCTTTTTCTTATTATTTGTAATTCTTTCTTTTTTTATATTATATATAATGGTGTGTTGTCTTGCTTATGACGACGGACCGACCCCTGTTTTTCGCGGGTATCGAAACGTGGCTCGACACCGATGATAATCCGTCAGACTACTACTCCACTAGGAGAGCTGCCAAAGTACGTTCAGCCAATCCTCACTCGACAGCTCGAAAGCGGATCAGTACAAACCCACGTGATCCGTATTCGCTTACGTACCACGCGTGCTTCGTCGTATACTTCCTAGTCCTATTTCACTGGCTGATTTGTACCCGGCTACATGACGGCACTCCCCTCGGCCAATCCTCACTCGACAACCCAGTCCTTGATTAACTTGATTGACTTGATTAATCTGATCAGACGCTTGCTTTTTCCCCGGAAACACGGAAAAGCCCCTTTCCAGCTCACTCTGTCAGTCCACTAACACCGGTATACAGTAAGTCAGTACAGCTTTTTTTGAATTTAGTTTAGTGAGAAGAAAGTGACAAAAAAACTTGGCGGAAAGCTCTATGGGCCGAGGCTATATGGGCTTAGGCCTTTTGATGGCTGGCTATTTTTTGAAATTTCAGATCCTAAAATGTATTTGATAGGCTTTGAATTTGGACAGATCCAGCGGGCCCTCTTGCATGGACTTGGGCTTGCTTTGATGATGGGTAGGCTTGTTGTGCTTTGCCCCTTCTGTGGACTTTCATTAAGGAAAACAGACTTGACAGGTTCATTCGTGGGACTTTCCTTGGATGGGCCTTCGATCTTTTGTGGGCTTTAAACTAGCCTACTTTCCTCCTTCTAAAGAGGGTGTCCTATCTGCCTTAGATCACGCCCATGACCAATGGTATTCTTCTCCGATCAGGGATGAAGAGGAGAGCATTGACCTATTTACGGATAAAAAAATAGAAAATAAGCTGTAGGAAGTCTGACAAAGATAACTAAAAAGCCTTATAACGAAGACGTAGTCTTCGTTCTTTCTTTCCTACCGCACGTATCGTATTTTTTTAGTCTGCTAGCTACCCAAGCTGTGCATTAGTCTTGCAGTGGTCTATGTCCTTCTTTAAGCCGAGTTGGCATATTCTTGTAAGCGTTCCAAGCCTACTGGCGAAGGTGAGATTGAATTGGAAAGCAGCAAGTCCAGGGGTGGAATTGAAAAGAGCGGGGTGCTTTTTCGATATTCGAAGCGTCGAAAGCAAGAAGCGAAGGAACGTAGTCGCTCGACTGAAAGGAGAGGGTATTGGAGAGCACTGGATGAGCGAGAACATTCTAGATTGACTTGACAGCTAGTGATGTGTAGAAAAAGGGCTTGGATCAAAAGCATGCCTTCTTTTCGACCATAGCGATCAGAGTTCATCAGAGTAGCGGATCGGGCGATGGCAGCCAGTTCCTACTAGGCCAGCTACTACTACATCGAATCAACGAGGCGCGAGCTTTCTTGATTATCCACGAACAGGGCTTGGGCTTAAGAGGATCGGAGCCTATTCTATTAATCATCACCTTTCCGGCTAGGGCAAGCAAGGACAAAAGTGCAGTCAGCATAGGAGCGAACCATCTCAATAAGGGAAGAGCCTGGGCATCTTCACATACGACGCCATTTTCGGATCTGTCATTTTGGGCGGGTGGAGTGAAAAGAGAAGGCAATGAAAAGGACTTTCTAGCCGGCTCTTCTATCTACGCAAATGGAAGAGATGTATGCTCTCAAGCCGGTGCGGGAGAAAAAGGGCAGTTTCCCCTCGCTTCCCGTCCTACCTTTCCGCCCTAAAGGTAAAGGGGCTTGAGCGTGATAAGAGGGATTGCTTTCCTAAGGCCGAATTCCGATCCCAGCGTCTTACTAAGCTAATTCAATCCTATCCCTGGAACTGAAGGACTTAAGGGCTGGGCTTTAGACAAAGAAGAATACGTAAAAAGAAATGTACAAGTCACATCCGAAGTTCGGAGATAGTCTATAGCAGGAGATAAAGAGAATAACTTTACCTTTGGATATAGCTTTCTGGGAAAGCCAAGGTTTTATCAAAAAAAAGAAACTATGTGCTAACGAAAATCGCTTTTAGAAAGCTGGAAGCTAGGAATCCTAGTAGTTCTAGGTCTCCGTTTTCTTCAGGTAAAGTCTCCGAATATAGCTGTTACTGATAAGGTAGAAAAGCAAGGTTAGTTGTCGGTTTGGTAGTACATCGGAAGGTAGCAGAACGAAGTATAGCGAATGCAATAGTCCCACCATCGTTTTTTAGAGACTGAAACAGGTCGAGAGCCAGACAGCCTAACGAGCGAGTGTAGTTGCTTCAAAGCGGGATATGAAAAGGAACCGCTACTAGGATAGTAAGGACTGTCCTCACTGAACCTGAAAAGATATTAAATCCGGGAACTGAAAAATGGTTTTTTTTCCAAGGCGGTTGCCCAAGACGTGATGAAGGGGTCTCGGGAAGGAATTTAGCGAACAAGCTTAAGCTTTTGACATCGAAGTCATGTCACTATTTAAATCCTATAGTTTGAGTGAAGTGACCCTTATTAGTTTAGTAGGGTGGGGCACGAACGCTAATAAGACTGTCTTCTCGTTCATCTTTACCAGTCTACAAGAAAGAAAGAAGTCGCATATCGTAGATGAAAGCCCAACCAAATATGCAACAAAAACGAGCTCAATTCGTTTACCAGGTAATAATGAAAGTCGTTTGGAGGCTAGAAGCTCCGGATTCAATACCAAGACGTTCTAGAGAGAAGAATAGCATTTCTAATAGAATATTTGTTCTGTCCCAAAGTCAAGAATAGACTGATTCCTTAATGTTACACTTTTCTAGTCTTCTTATGAGCCTGAATGGCATATATATATCTTAAACAAGGGTCCTTATTTATTTACATAATTAACTAGTCCATAAATCTCTTCAGGTCCGCTCTGAACGACTAACTAGGTCGATGACTACTATTCCTACTCTTTGGACGGAGTACGGCTAAGCCTAACTCTGGACAACTTGTTGCGTGCTCAGAGGAAGTCTAACTGACAACCCTTATTGGTGTTGCACACTAACTGAAGCTTAGAAGGTTTACTTTGAGATAGACTAAGGACTGATTCAATTCCAATGCCATACGTCATATATGAGTTTATACGGGGGAGCTCTCTAGAGCTTTCTAATGCGTTTTCTGGACTTCATATGGAAGATTCTCCACATGAAGAAAGAAACGTAGTTTTAGAAGTAAGAATCCCGCTCTCATTACATACTGCGCTATGTCTTCAAATCTCTTTCCTTGGAGCATTTCCTACTACAAAACCTGAAGTGAAGCTTTAAGTGAACACAGCTCGCTCGCCTTCTGATTATAATCCGTGCTCGCAGTTTCTATCTGTGCCTTCTAGCGTTCAATCTCCACTTGAATTTGACTAGTCTATTTTACCTGCGAAATATGAGAAAAAAAAAGTGATGAAAGACCCTCTTTTTTTTTTTGCTTGTTCATGTTGTGATCGCAGCTTCTTTGTCTTGCGATCGCATTAACATGGCGCTGTCTTCTGTTTGATCCTCTCGAGTCGAGCCAAAAAGATCTCATTCAGGATTGGACTGCTTCATCTTGATTTTGAAAATGGAATTTCCTCTTCTGAGGTAGCAGAAAGGCGAGAAAGACTAATCTTCGAATTCCGCTTGAAAACTAGTTCCGTCCTTGCTTTTCTAAGAAGTTGCTATCCCCTCGGGCAAGCATAAGATAAGATTTGTATGAAAGAGATTTCGTTTCACCGTTTGACTCTGTTGACTATGAAGCTTTATTTCACACTGACAGGTTTGAATGAAATTTCATTCACTAACCCTTTCTTACTCCCACTACTTCATCACCTGCGACAGCAGGGACGGATACAGGTACTCGCTTACTTGATTGGCTCAAAACCTTACCGCCTGAAAATCTATATTTCGTAGCAGGATTAGAAGAGAAGGTAGTTTGGTGTTAAGGACCCACCCGAACATTCATATTATTTATTCCCCCCAAGCCGGTTCATCTTTGCTTCCTTGCATGCCGCTTTGTTAACAACCGGCGAGACTCTCCTTCTCAAGCCAACCCCAGGTCGGGACGAGATTTTCTTTTTTCTACTGGGGAGCTACTTTCTACCCTAGATCTTCTCATTGCGTTCAAAGGAATGCTTAATCCCTCTACAACCGCCTAGAATTCGTGAAAAAATGACTTTATTCGCTTATCCAGTTTGCGTTATACTCCAGCTTTCCTGGCTAACTACTAAGCTTTCCAGGTTCGCTACTCTAGTTGAACTCGGGCTTCCCTACAAAGTCTTTCTTAATTGGCCCTGCCCTGCCCGTACTATTACTAGATTGAGCACCAGAACCGAACTAAGGCTCGTTCCATTATAAAATTCTCCTAAAGCTTGAAAGCAATGCGGATTAGCACAGAAAGCCTGGCAGGAAGTATTTTATTTTTAGAATGGAAAAAAAAAACTAAAATTTCTGTAAATCAGGACTTTCTTTAAAGAAAAATGGTCTATCTATAAGGCTGGTTCAAAGCTTAGATAGGAAAAATCCCATTTCATTCGGGTTTTCTTTTCTGAAATTCCTTATCCCGGAAGTAGCTAACCTAACTTCATATGGATTAGTAAGGATCAACTGGGAATAAAACTCAACGTTGCGAGCTCCAAAAGTGATCCTGGAAGGGCCCACAGGTAAACAAAGATTTGAATTCGAGATTGGCAGAGAAACGGCCCGTGCGAGCACGAACCAAAGGAAGGTGCCAAGCCGAAGTGTACAAATCTCATTGGTCAATATCTGCTCAGTCTCTGTTAGCAGCTTCAGTAGGATGAAGGTCTTCTCTTTTTCCTGTGCTTTACTAGTAGGGCTAATGAACGACCCTTTGATCTATGTCGTTCCCACAGGTCTGATTAGAAATGCTAAAATGAGTGGAGCGAAGGGCATTAGAGGGAAAAAGGGGGTGGGAGCGAGTTTTAATTGAAGTGGGGAGTCAATTAACAACGAGGCTGTAGTTTACTAATAAGGACTATTGCGACTAATCTAGCTACCCCTCAGGTCAAGCTGAGGCCACAAACAAGACCACGCTTAGGATACTAAGCATAAGCAAGACTGCTAAGGAAAAAAAGCAAATTTGGAACTAGTTGCCCAGGATGAGGCCATTGCAGACACTAGTACGGCCAAGTCACCAACCAGTGAGGAAGAAGTAGCAGCTCCAACTGCTTCAGATATTGCTCTTGTTGCTCAATCAGTCACTGTGGAGCACACCGGAGCTCAGGGAAGGGATGAGGTTAGGGCTTTGTTTAACAGACACATTCTAGGATAGATTGCCAGTAAGCAAGCAGGTATCTATTAGCAGTAAGCTTAAGGCGATAAGTGGAAGGCAAGAAGTTGGGGCCTAGCCTTCGTAAGGCCGCATCTGAGAAGGAGAGTTGATTCCTTTGGATATGAATCCCATGCCTAAATTCCATCCACAGCGGAGTCAATAGCTTCGGATTCAATAGCAGCCTACTCTGGGCTTATTATACGATAGCACTCGCAAAGGGAAAGCCCTTATTAAAATGAAAGGGAAAATGGACATGGACATTAAAGGCTCTAAGCCCTTCTTCTTTACTGAAATGAAAGCCAATAGTGCCTCTTCAAGCTGTGGAAGGTTTAGAATTCGATTCTAAGGGAAAAGGCTCCCCTTATCCCCCTCCCTTTCCCCCCTGGCCGTGCCACACTTCAGAAAGACCCTTAAGTTAAGGCCTTTCACTTACTTGTGTGAGCCCCCCTCCCACTACCTTGTGCTTGCTATTTACTAAACTACTCTTTTGCTTAGCAAAATAGCTTGGTCCCGATCACCTTTCACAACAAAAGGCTCCTGTCTATGTAGGAGTAAGTTGCCAAACTTTCGAACATCGCTACGAGGTTTACACGTCATAGCTATTGGTTCGACTTTCATCGATACTCGGAAGCGAAACCGCCCAGCAATTCCTCTACTTCACACCGGAGGACCTTGATTGGTTTGAGCGCCGTATAGGGCCCTACTTACCGTCTTGTGACGATCTCGGGATTCCCCCCATAACGGGTCAACTAGGTTGCTCGCTTGAAGGAGCTGGCAAGCGTCGTATATTTGCTATTGGCAATTATGTGAATCAGAGGTTACTGAAACCTGTTCACCTTTGGTTTGCTTCGGTTCTTCGGAGCATCCAAATGGATGGGACCTTTAACCAAACAAAGCCTTTGGTTCGCTTAGTTCCTAGCTACACCTGCTTCAGCTATGATTTAAAGAGTGCTTATGGCTCTTGGCCGATTTTCGCGTTCACTCGTCATTTATTGGTGTGGTGGGCTGCGGAACAGGTAAGGCCGGGGATCCGGTTCGATAAGTATGCGGTACTCGGTGATGATGTTCTCATCACTGACCCACTTGTGGCGGAGCAGTATCGTTTAGGATTGCAGAGATTAGGGGTGAAGATCTCACCTTCGAAGTCTCTGATATCTTCAAAAAGATCCTAATTTTACTCGATGGAGGCTAATTTGGCGTGCCCACAACATTGTGCAAGATGTCGGTTATGATTACATGGGTTTAGTGTTAGGTCCTGATCGGGGTCCTATCCCTCCAGTGCTTAATCCTGATCCGTGTGATTGTACAGACTCATCAGGGAGTACCTATCTGTCTTAGTTTCCTTGTTGCTACTGTGTATCCACTGTGCATAGTAGTCAGCCTGTGCATGGTCGTAAGACCCTGCATCGGTGACACCATCAGACCATAAGACTTATTAACCTACACAGAGTGCGTGAAGCTCTTGTGAAAAAGGTTTCGGTGCCGGTTGACCTTTTTTTGCTTTAGCTCGATGGAATAAACGAAAATCCGCTCCAGTCTTTTCTTTTTTGTCGTGTCTTATGCTGCCGCGATGGGCTTTCTCCGGGCTTTGACGTGAACCGAGGGGGGCGTAGGATTAGAGAAAGATAGTGAATAAGGAAGCATTCAGTACGGGAGAGAAGTTCCTTACTCGACTCCTCCATATGAAGAGAAGTTTGCAGACATTTGGGTTGGGAAAGGTGCAATTCAGAAATGACAAGATCCGCTCTTCCTGATTCAATTCTTGGAGGAAGGGAGGTGGATATGGGCTTATACAGCAAGTCAGCTAGCTTCGTTTCCTTTTTTTAGGGCCACTAGCTCGAACCAGAGGTTATTGCTTCTTGTTCAGCTACGACTCTTTATCAACGCCCATACCTTAGTCTGATCACAAGTTTATTCGCACCTTTCGTCTGCTAACCTGACCTACGACCTAAGGCCCAAGCTATGGAAACATCCCGGTCTTCGTGCTCTTTGGTTCTTTTGAATAGCTTACCATCATTCACGATATGCCTTTTGGCCATCTTCTTTAGCTTATTCGCTTCGTATCCATCATCCGGTAAGGTTCCTTTTGTCAGGTACTCGATATATGGCTTTACCCAATCCACTACATCGATAAAGGCATACCAGGCATAATAGCCTATTAATAATGAAGGAAGGTATTGTATTCAGACAATACAAAAGTATCAGAACGAAGAGAAGTCATGTCACTATTTAAATCCTATAGCTTGAGTGAAGTGACCAAAGAAGCAAGGGTACGAAGTCGCTCGAGCGTCAGCGAGAGGTACGAAGTCGCTCGAGCAAAGCGAGAGGGCTAATGGCG